GTTAATGTAGCTTAATCTATAAAGCAAAGCACTGAAAATGCTTAGATGGGTATTTTACCCCATAAACACATAGGTTTGGTCCTGGCCTTTTCATTAGCTTATAGCTAACTTATACATGCAAGCATCCCCGTCCCAGTGAGAATGCCCTCTATATCTATTAACTGATCAAAAGGTGCAGGCATCAAGTTCACCGATCCTGGTAGCTCACAACGCCTTGCTCCACCACGCCCCCACGGGAGACAGCAGTAATTAAAATTAAGCCCATAAACGAAAGTTTGACTAAGTTAAGCTAAATTAAGAGTTGGTAAATTTCGTGCCAGCCACCGCGGTCATACGATTAACTCCAGTTAATGAAACACGGCGTAAAGCGTGATTAAGAGACTAACTAGATAAGATTAAAATAATATTAAACTGTAAAAAGTCTTGATAATAATGAAAATCAAATACGAAAGTAATCTTAAACCTTCTGAATTCACGATAGCTAAGACCCAAACTGGGATTAGATACCCCACTATGCTTAGCCCTAAACATAAACATTTAACAAACAAAAATGTTCGCCAGAGTACTACTAGCAACAGCCTGAAACTCAAAGGACTTGGCGGTGCTTTACACCCCTCTAGAGGAGCCTGTTCTATAATCGATATACCCCGATTCACCTCACCACCTTTAGCAAATATCAGCCTATATACCGCCATCTGCAGCAAACCCTAAAAAGGCCCTACAGTAAGCAAGAAAATTTTACATTAGTACGTTAGGTCAAGGTGTAGCCCATAAGGTGGGAAGAAATGGGCTACATTTTCTACCTTCCTAGAATAAACCCCACGATAGCTTTTATGAAACTCAGAGCATAAGGCGGATTTAGTAGTAAGTTAAGAATAGAGAGCTTAACTGAATAGGGCAATAAAGCACGCACACACCGCCCGTCACCCTCTTCAAATGTACTTCTAATATAATTCTATCAATAATTTATTTTATTAAATATGTAAGAAGAGACAAGTCGTAACAAGGTAAACATACTGGAAAGTGTGTTTGGAATAACCAAAATGTAGCTTATAATTAAAGCACCCGGCTTACACCCGAGAGATTTCACTTACCATGAACATTTTGAACTAATGCTAGCCCAACCCTTATTCCTTTCAAATATAACCCATTTAATAAATAAAACATTTACCTAAATAAAGTATAGGAGATAGAAATTTACATCTGGAGCTATAGAGAAAGTACCGCAAGGGAAAGATGAAAGAATAAATTAATAGTACTAAAAAGCAAAGATTAACTCTTTTACCTTTTGCATAATGATTTAACCAGAAAACACTTGACAAAAGGAATTTAAGCCAAATACCCCGAAACCAGACGAGCTACTTATAAGCAGCTAATAAGAGCCTATCCGTCTATGTTGCAAAATAGTGGAACAACTTATAAGTAGAGGTGAAAAGCCTACCGAGCCTGGTAATAGCTGGTTGTCCAGACTAGAATTTTAGTTCTGCTTTAAATTTACCTAAAGCATAAATAAGCTAAATGTAAATTTAAGTGTTATTCTAAAGAGGGACAGCTCTTTAGAGTCAAGGTATAACCTTAATTAGAGAGTAAAGCTATTAATTTCCATAGTTGGCCTAAAAGCAGCCATCAATTAAAAAAGCGTTAAAGCTTAACCTAATTATTAAAACTTAATATCTAACTCTTTCATAATCTCCTAAATTAACACTGGACTAATCTATTTCACAATAGAAGAAACTATGTTAGAATCAGTAACAAGAAAATATTCTCCCTGCATAAGCTTATATCAGACCGAATAATTCACTGATAATTAACAACTTCATAATATTAAACAAATACAAAATCATTATTATTAATATTGTTAATCCAACACTGGTATGCATATTAAAGGAAAGATTAAAAAAAGTAAAAGGAACTCGGCAAACACTAACCTCGCCTGTTTACCAAAAACATCACCTCTAGCATAAATAGTATTAGAGGCACTGCCTGCCCAGTGACATACGTTCAACGGCCGCGGTATCCTGACCGTGCAAAGGTAGCATAATCACTTGTTCTTTAAATAAGGACTAGCATGAATGGCTTGACGAGGGTTTAACTGTCTCTTACTTTTAATCAGTGAAATTGACCTTCCCGTGAAGAGGCGGGAATTTCCTAATAAGACGAGAAGACCCTATGGAGCTTTAATTTAATAGTCTCACAGCCCTAATAAAATCTTAGGAATCAAAATTATTGTATATAGACTAGAAATTTTGGTTGGGGTGACCTCGGAGTATAAACCAACCTCCGAATGATAATAATCTAGACACACATGTCTAAATTACAACTCATTAATTGACCCAAATATTGATCAACGGAACAAGTTACCCTAGGGATAACAGCGCAATCCTACTTAAGAGTTCATATCGACAGTCAGGGTTTACGACCTCGATGTTGGATCAGGACATCCAAATGGTGTAACCGCTATTAATGGTTCGTTTGTTCAACGATTAAAGTCCTACGTGATCTGAGTTCAGACCGGAGAAATCCAGGTCGGTTTCTATCTATTATTAAATTTCTCCCAGTACGAAAGGACAAGAGAAATAAGGCCAATTAAACTTTAATGCCTTAAATTAATGGATGAAACAATCTTAATCCAGTAAAATATTTTAAATAACCTGCCCTAGAGCAGGGCCTGTTAAGATGGCAGAGCCTGGTAATTGCATAAGACTTAAAACTTTATTTCAGAGGTTCAACTCCTCTTCTTAACATTAATGTTTATAATTAACCTCCTACTTTTAATTACTCCAATCTTAGTAGCTATAGCCTTCCTCACCCTAATTGAACGAAAAATATTAGGGTACATGCAACTTCGCAAAGGTCCTAATATTGTTGGACCTTACGGCCTACTTCAGCCATTTGCTGACGCAATAAAGTTATTTATTAAAGAACCCATAAAACCTTTAACATCATCAATTATATTATTCATTATTGCTCCAACCCTTGCCCTAACACTAGCATTCACCATATGGATTCCCCTGCCTATACCCCAACCCCTCATTAACATAAATTTAGGTGTCCTATTTATCTTAGCCACTTCAAGTCTAGCTGTCTACGCAATCTTATGATCTGGCTGAGCCTCCAACTCCAAATATGCCCTAATTGGAGCCCTACGAGCCGTAGCACAAACTATCTCATACGAAGTAACACTAGCAATTATCCTTCTCTCAGTTCTTCTAATAAACGGATCCTTTACTCTATCAACACTTATTACTACTCAACAATTTACATGACTTCTACTTCCAACATGACCTCTAGCAATAATATGATTTATTTCAACATTAGCAGAGACCAACCGAGCTCCATTTGACCTAACAGAAGGAGAATCAGAACTTGTGTCAGGATTCAATGTTGAATATGCAGCCGGTCCCTTCGCCCTATTTTTCATAGCTGAATATACTAATATTATTATAATAAATGCATTAACAGTAACTCTCTTCATAGGAACATTACTAAACCCTATTTCCCCTGAAATTTTTACATTAAGCTTTACTTTAAAAACACTTACATTAACCTCCATTTTTCTGTGAATCCGAGCATCCTATCCTCGATTCCGCTATGACCAACTTATACATCTTCTATGAAAAAACTTTTTACCCCTAACACTAGCCTTATGCATATGACATATCTCTCTTCCAATTATAACTGCATGTGTACCACCCCAAATCTAAGAAATATGTCTGATAAAAGAGTTACTTTGATAGAGTAAATTATAGAGGTTTAAACCCTCTTATTTCTAGAACTATAGGGATTGAACCTAATCCTAAGAATTCAAAATTCTTCGTGCTACCCTTTACACCATGTCCTAACAGTAAGGTCAGCTAAATAAGCTATCGGGCCCATACCCCGAAAATGTTGGTTTATATCCTTCCCGTACTAATTAATCCCCTAACTTCCACCGCAATCTACTTTACCCTTTTTTCCGGAACCACAATTACACTTTTTAGCTCACATTGACTTTTAGCTTGAGTAGGCTTAGAAATAAGTATACTAGCTATTACCCCTATTCTAATCCACAAAGGAAATCCTCGATCCACAGAAGCTGCATGCAAATATTTTCTTATCCAAGCAACCGCATCAATAATCTTAATAATAGGTACAATAATTAATTTTATAAACTCAGGCCAGTGGACCCTATCTAATTCATATAATCAAATTTCATCATTTATACTTACTATCGCCCTCTCAATAAAAATAGGACTCGCCCCATTTCATCTATGAGTTCCAGAAGTTACACAAGGGATCCCACTTAAATCAGGCTTAATTATGTTAACATGACAAAAAATTGCCCCAATCTCTATTGCATATCAAATTGCATCTTCCATAAACTCTACACTCATACTATTTATAGGAACCCTATCAATCATACTAGGAGGATGAGGAGGACTTAATCAAACCCAACTACGAAAGATCCTAGCATATTCATCAATCGCCCATATAGGATGAATAATAGCAATTATTTCATATAACCCAGCCCTAACAATATTTAACCTAATCATCTATCTCACACTTACTATTAATATATTTATGCTTCTCTTCTATTATAAAAAAACCACTACCCTTTCCCTATCAAATTTATGAAATAAATTCCCTCTTCTAACACCCACAATTTTAATCGTACTAATATCATTAGGAGGTTTACCTCCCCTAACAGGATTCACACCAAAATGAATTATTCTTAAAGAACTTATTTCAAACAACAACATTATTCTCTCTACACTTATAGCAATACTAGCACTCCTAAACCTATACTTCTATACTCGACTAATCTATTCAACATCCCTAACCCTATTTCCATCATTTAACAACATCAAAATAAAATGGCAATTCGAAAATGTAAAACTCACGCCCCTTTTACCAATATTTATCATTATTTCTATCCTCTCCCTCCCATTAATACCCGTACTCTCACTCCTGAACTAGGAATTTAGGTTAATTTAGACCAAGGACCTTCAAAGTCCTAAGCAAGTACCCAACACTTAATTCCTGCATTAAGGACTGCAAGATTTTATCTTACATCAACTGAATGCAAATCAATCACTTTAATTAAGCTAAGCCCTTACTCCTAGACTGATGGGATTTAAACCCATAAAATCTTAGTTAACAGCTAAACGCCTAAATCAACTGGCTTCAATCTACTTCTCCCGCCGTAAGTAAAAAGGCGGGAGAAGCCCCGGCAGAGTTGAAGCTGCTCCTTTGAATTTGCAATTCAATATGACTATTCACCTCGGGACTTGGTAAAAAGAGGACTCAACCTCTGTCTTTAGATTTACAGTCTAATGCTTACTCAGCCATTCTACCACCTACCTATGTTCATCAACCGTTGATTCTTCTCAACTAATCATAAAGATATTGGAACACTTTACCTTTTATTTGGTGCTTGAGCCGGTATAGTAGGAACTGCACTCAGTCTTCTAATCCGAGCTGAATTAGGCCAACCTGGGACTCTACTAGGCGATGATCAAATCTACAATGTTATTGTTACCGCCCATGCATTTGTTATAATTTTTTTCATAGTTATACCAATCATAATTGGTGGGTTTGGGAACTGACTAGTACCCCTAATAATCGGAGCCCCTGATATAGCATTTCCACGTATAAATAACATAAGCTTCTGACTTCTCCCCCCTTCCTTCCTTCTCTTGCTCGCCTCTTCTATGGTTGAAGCAGGTGCAGGAACAGGTTGAACCGTCTATCCTCCACTGGCCGGAAATCTAGCTCATGCAGGGGCTTCAGTAGATCTAACTATTTTTTCTCTACACTTAGCAGGAGTATCATCAATCCTAGGTGCAATTAATTTTATCACAACAATTATTAATATAAAACCACCTGCCATATCTCAATATCAAACCCCTCTATTTGTATGATCCGTACTAGTCACAGCAGTTCTATTACTCTTATCTCTTCCAGTTCTTGCAGCAGGAATTACTATACTTCTTACAGATCGTAATCTTAACACTACATTTTTTGATCCTGCCGGAGGCGGAGATCCTATTCTATATCAACACTTATTCTGATTTTTTGGACATCCTGAAGTTTATATCCTTATTCTTCCAGGATTTGGCATAATTTCTCATATCGTAACATACTACTCAGGTAAAAAGGAACCATTCGGTTATATGGGAATAGTCTGAGCCATAATATCTATTGGCTTTCTTGGATTTATTGTATGAGCCCACCATATATTTACTGTTGGAATAGATGTAGATACTCGAGCTTACTTTACATCCGCAACCATAATTATTGCCATTCCTACAGGAGTAAAAGTTTTTAGCTGACTAGCAACCCTACACGGAGGTAATATTAAGTGATCACCAGCAATACTATGAGCACTTGGTTTCATTTTTTTATTCACCGTAGGGGGCTTAACAGGAATTGTCCTAGCTAACTCTTCATTAGATATTGTTCTACACGATACATACTATGTTGTGGCTCACTTCCACTACGTATTATCAATAGGGGCCGTATTTGCCATTATAGGAGGATTCGTTCACTGATTCCCCCTTTTTTCTGGCTATTCACTAAATGATTTATGAGCTAAAATTCATTTTACTGTAATATTTGTAGGAGTAAATTTAACTTTCTTCCCTCAACATTTCCTAGGATTATCAGGTATACCACGTCGATACTCTGACTATCCAGATGCATATACAGCATGAAATACTGTATCCTCAATAGGCTCATTTATCTCTCTTACAGCTGTCATAATTATAATTTTCATAATTTGAGAAGCATTCGCATCAAAACGAGAAGTACTTACTGTAGAGTTAACACCAACTAACTTAGAGTGACTACACGGGTGCCCTCCGCCCTATCACACATTTGAAGAACCTACTTATATTAAGTTTAGATCAAGAAAGGAAAGAGTCGAACTTCCTAAAACTAGTTTCAAGCTAGCCCCATAACCACTATGACTTTCTTCATGAGGTATTAGTAAAATAATTACATAACTTTGTCAAAGTTAATTTATAGGTTAAATTCCTATATATCTCTATGGCATACCCACTCGAATTAGGATTCCAAGACGCTACATCCCCCATTATAGAAGAGCTTTTACATTTTCATGATCATACTCTCATGATTGTTTTCTTAATTAGCTCTCTAGTTCTTTATATTATTTCATTAATATTAACTACAAAATTAACTCATACAAGCACTATAGATGCCCAAGAAGTAGAAACTATTTGAACTATCCTCCCTGCTATTATTCTTATCCTAATTGCTCTTCCCTCCCTACGTATTTTATATATAATAGACGAAATTAATGATCCATCCTTAACTGTAAAAACAATAGGCCACCAATGATATTGAAGCTATGAATATACAGACTATGAAGACCTTAATTTTGATTCCTACATGATTCCAACCTCAGACTTAGCTCCAGGAGGCCTACGACTTTTAGAAGTTGATAATCGAGTTGTTCTTCCAATAGAACTACCCGTACGAATATTAATTTCATCTGAAGACGTTCTTCACTCTTGAGCAGTCCCCTCTCTTGGGTTAAAAACAGATGCAATTCCAGGCCGACTTAATCAAGCAACACTAACATCAACACGACCAGGACTATATTACGGGCAATGTTCTGAAATCTGTGGATCAAATCATAGCTTTATACCAATCGTTCTTGAACTAGTTCCGCTAAAACACTTTGAAAACTGATCCTCATCAATACTATAAATTCATTATGAAGCTATAGTAGCATCAACCTTTTAAGTTGAAGATTAGGAACCAAATTTCCTCATAGTGATATGCCTCAACTAGACACATCTACATGATTTATTACAATCTCATCAATAATTCTAGCTCTCTTCTTTATACTTCAACTTAAAATCTCAAATCACTACTATTCATCTAGTCCTTTCCCTAAAGACATTAAACTAGTCGAGCACAAAACTCCTTGAGAAGAAAAATGAACGAAAATCTATTCGCCTCTTTCGTTACCCCTACATTAATAGGCTTCCCTATTGTCCTTTTTATTATTATATTTCCCAATTTACTTTTTCCCTCCCCTACTCGATTAGTAAACAACCGCCTAGTATCATTTCAACAATGACTAATCCAACTTGTATTAAAACAAATAATGATAATTCATAATCCAAAAGGACGTACCTGATCCCTAATATTAATCTCGTTAATCATATTTATTGGCTCTACTAATCTTCTAGGATTGTTACCCCATTCTTTTACACCAACTACCCAGCTATCAATAAATTTAGGAATAGCTATTCCTCTATGAGCAGGGGCAGTAATTACTGGATTCCGTCACAAAACTAAAGCATCATTAGCCCATTTTCTCCCACAAGGTACTCCAATTCTACTTATTCCTATACTCATTATTATCGAAACAATCAGCCTTTTCATTCAACCTATAGCATTAGCCGTGCGACTAACAGCTAATATTACAGCCGGCCACCTTCTCATACATTTAATTGGAGGAGCAACCCTTGTATTAACATCTATTAGCCCTCCTACAGCTATTTTAACTCTCATTATTCTTGTATTACTAACAACGCTTGAATTTGCAGTTGCACTAATCCAAGCTTACGTTTTCACTCTCCTAGTAAGCTTATATTTACATGATAATACTTAATGACCCACCAAACCCATGCTTATCATATAGTCAACCCCAGCCCCTGACCCTTAACAGGAGCCCTCTCCGCATTACTTCTAACATCTGGCTTAGTAATATGATTCCACTTTAATTCCTCTTTTATTCTGATACTAGGCCTAACAGCTAACACCCTAACAGTATATCAATGGTGACGAGATATTGTACGAGAAGGTACATTTCAAGGTCACCATACATCAATTGTTCAAAAAGGCTTACGATATGGTATAGTACTATTTATTATCTCAGAAGTATTCTTCTTTGCCGGATTTTTCTGAGCATTTTACCATTCTAGTCTAGCCCCAACTCCCGAACTAGGCAGCTGCTGACCTCCAGTAGGAATTAATCCACTTAATCCTCTGGAAGTACCATTATTAAATACCTCTGTCCTTTTAGCTTCAGGAGTCTCAATTACTTGAGCTCACCATAGCCTAATAGAAGGAGACCGAAAACATATAATTCAAGCATTATCAATCACAATTGCTTTAGGACTTTACTTTACTCTCCTTCAAGCCTCTGAATACCTAGAAACATCCTTCACAATTTCGGATGGTGTATATGGCTCGACATTTTTTATAGCTACAGGTTTCCACGGTCTCCATGTCATAATTGGATCAACCTTTCTTCTAGTATGTCTCATTCGTCAACTAAACTTTCACTTTACATCGAATCATCATTTTGGATTTGAAGCAGCCGCATGATACTGGCACTTCGTAGATGTCGTATGACTCTTCCTCTATGTATCTATTTATTGATGAGGCTCATATTCTCTTAGTATTAATCAGTACAATTGACTTCCAATCATTTAGCTCTGGAACAACCCAGAAGAGAATAATAAACCTTATACTAACTCTCTTTGTAAACTCCTTTATTGCTCTACTATTAATCTCCGTAGCATTTTGATTACCTCAACTGAACGTATATGCTGAAAAGGCTAGCCCTTACGAATGTGGTTTTGATCCTATAGGATCTGCTCGCCTACCATTTTCAATAAAGTTTTTTCTTGTTGCAATCACATTCCTTTTATTTGACCTAGAAATTGCTCTTCTTCTCCCTCTCCCTTGAGCTTCCCAAACAAATAATCTTAACCTTATACTAACTATAGCCTTACTCTTAATCTTAATTCTTACCCTCGGATTAGCCTATGAATGAATCCAAAAAGGTTTAGAATGAATTGAATATGATAATTAGTTTAAAATAAAACAAGTGATTTCGACTCACTAAACTATGGGCTGCCATAATTATCAAAATGCCTATTATTATTCTTAATATTATCTTAGCTTACTCTACATCCCTACTAGGAATATTCATTTACCGATCCCATTTAATATCATCACTTTTATGTCTAGAGGGAATAATACTATCAACATTTGTTTTATGCTCCCTCCTAATTATAAACTTCCACTTTTCCCTGTCATTTATAATTCCTATCACCTTGTTAGTATTTGCTGCATGTGAAGCGGCTGTAGGTTTGGCTCTTCTCGTAATAGTGTCCAATACATATGGCTTAGATTATGTCCAAAACCTAAATATTCTTCAATGCTAAAAATTATTATTCCTACAATTCTTCTTGCTCCCCTTATATGATTCTCAAAACCCTCTATAATTTGAATCAATCCCTCAATTCATAGTTTAATCATTAGCCTAATTGTTCTCCTCACATTAAATCGCCCCACAAACACAGACTTAATCTTCTCATTAGTCTTCTTCACAGACCCCCTATCCTCCCCTCTACTAATCTTAACAGCATGACTACTACCTCTTATAATCGTGGCAAGCCAAAGTCACTTAACCCAAGAACCACTAATCCGAAAAAAACTGTACATTCTCATATTAATCTCACTACAATCCTTTCTAATTATAACTTTTTCCGCTACTGAACTAATTATATTCTATATTCTATTTGAAGCTACCCTAATCCCTACACTTATCATTATTACTCGATGAGGAAATCAAACTGAACGATTAAATGCAGGACTATATTTTCTATTCTATACCTTAGTAGGTTCCCTACCCTTACTAGTAGCATTAATTTACATCCAAAAATCTACCGGATCATTAAATTTCATTATTTCAATATACCTGTCATCTGTTCTCCCCATATCCTGAACAAACCATATCCTATGATTAGCATGTATTATAGCTTTTATAGTTAAAATACCCCTATATGGCCTACATCTTTGACTACCAAAAGCCCACGTCGAAGCTCCCATTGCTGGTTCTATAGTTCTAGCTGCTATTCTACTAAAACTTGGCGGATACGGAATAATCCGAATTTCAACTCTTCTACATCCTCTCACAAATAACATAGCCTATCCCTTTATTATACTATCCTTATGAGGTATAATTATAACAAGTTCAATCTGCTTACGACAAACAGACTTAAAATCTCTCATCGCTTACTCATCAGTAAGTCACATAGCACTAGTAATTGTAGCAATTATAATTCAAACCCCCTGAAGCTTTATAGGAGCTACAGCACTAATAATCGCTCATGGATTAACATCCTCTATACTATTTTGTTTAGCAAATACCAACTATGAACGAATTCATAGCCGAACTATAACATTAGCTCGAGGCTTACAGTCCATTCTCCCCCTTATAGCAACATGATGAGTTCTAGCAACCCTAACTAATCTAGCCCTCCCACCCTCTATTAACTTAATTGGTGAATTATTCATTATTATGGCATCATTTACTTGATCAAATATTTCAATTATCTTAACTGGATTTAATATACTAATCACAGCTCTCTACTCACTGTACATATTAATTACAACACAACAAGGAAAATTTACATATCATACATTAAATATTAGCCCTTCCTTTACACGAGAAAATACACTTATATTTCTTCACCTTTTTCCACTTATTATTCTATCAACAAATCCTACCATCATTCTGGGTCATTTATACTGTAAATATAGTTTAAGAAAAACTTTAGATTGTGAATCTAACAATAGAGAATTGTATTCTCTTATTTACCAAGAAAGCATGCAAGAACTGCTAACTCATGCTACCGTGATTAAACCCACGGCTTTCTTAACTTCTATAGGATAGAAGCAATCCGTTGGTCTTAGGAACCAAAAAATTGGTGCAACTCCAAATAGAAGTAATTAATATACTCTCTTCACTTATTCTTACATCACTAATAACCCTGTCACTTCCTATTTTTCTGACCATAACTAACCACTACAAACATATTAATTTCCCAAACTACGTAAAAATCTCTATTATTTGTGCATTATTTCTCTGCATCGTACCAACACTAATATTTATTAACTCAAATTATGAACTCATTATCTCAAACTGGCACTGAATAACTATTCAAACATTCACTCTATCCATAAGCTTTAAATTAGATTACTTTTCCATACTATTCATACCTGTAGCACTATTCGTTACATGATCAATTATAGAATTCTCAATATGATACATGCACTCCGATCCCTTTATTAATCGTTTCTTTAAATATCTCCTTTTATTCCTTATCACCATAATAATTCTAGTTACATCTAATAACCTATTTCAACTATTTATTGGATGAGAAGGAGTAGGCATTATATCTTTCTTACTAATCGGCTGATGATATGGTCGAACAGATGCTAATACAGCAGCCCTCCAAGCTATCTTATATAACCGGATTGGAGATATCGGATTTGCTTTAGCTATAGCATGATTCTTACTTAATTCAAACTCATGAGAGCTACAACAACTTTTTATTATAGATGTTTCTCCATTCCCCCTACTAGGACTACTCTTGGCCGCCACAGGAAAATCTGCCCAATTTGGCCTTCATCCTTGATTACCCTCCGCCATAGAAGGTCCAACCCCTGTCTCAGCCTTACTTCACTCTAGCACAATAGTAGTAGCAGGAGTTTTCCTCCTTATCCGCTTCTACCCATTGATAGAACATAACAAAACCACCCAAACACTTACTCTTTGTCTAGGGGCTATTACCACCCTATTCACTGCTATCTGCGCTCTAACCCAAAACGACATTAAAAAAATTATCGCATTCTCTACTTCAAGTCAATTAGGGTTAATAATAGTAACTATTGGAATTAATCAACCCCACCTAGCATTTCTTCATATTTGCACACACGCATTCTTCAAAGCTATATTATTTATATGCTCAGGATCAATTATTCACAACCTAAATAACGAACAAGACATTCGAAAAATAGGAGGCTTATTTAAAGCCCTTCCATTTACTTCATCTTCACTTATTATTGGCAGTCTAGCATTAACAGGAACTCCTTTTCTAACCGGATTCTACTCTAAAGACCTAATTATTGAGTCTGCTAACACGTCGTATACCAACGCCTGAGCCCTAATTATTACTCTCCTTGCCACTTCCCTAACCGCTGTCTACAGTACACGAATTATCTTCTATGCTCTAATAGGACAACCTCGATTTTCCACACTAACTTCAATTAACGAAAATAATCCTCAACTGCTTAATTCAATTAAACGCCTTCTTATTGGCAGTATCATTGCAGGATTTATCCTTTCATATAACATTCCACCCATAAATATTCCAGTACTAACCATACCCATTCACCTGAAACTTACAGCATTATTAGTAACCATCTTGGGATTTGTTATTGCCATAGAACTAAACTCAATAACTCTTTACTTCCAAACCAAAATATACTCAAGCACATCAAAATTTTCAACCTTACTAGGCTATTTTCCTACAATTATCCACCGACTTAACCCTCATCTCAACCTTATTATAAGCCAAAAACTATCATCAACCCTTTTAGACCTAATCTGATTAGAAAAAACTATCCCTAAATTTACCGCTAACCTTCATTCAGTAGCTTCTACCATATCCTCCAACCAAAAAGGCCTCATCAAACTATATTTCTTATCATTCTTAATTTCAACACTCTTAGCAATTATCTCTATATTCTATTTCCACGTGTAATTTCAATCACAATAAAAATACTAACAAATAATGATCAACCAGCTACAATCATTAGCCAACTTCCATAACTGTACATGGCTGCTACCCCTATTGAATCCTCACGAACTAATCCTAACTCACCCCCTTCAAATATTATCCAATTCTCTAAATCCTTAAACTCAATTACAATCTCTACCTCATCATATAAAATTATAAGCATAATAACTGAAAACTCCGCTAAAAATCCCAGCAACAAAACTCCTCAAATAACTACATCTGATCCTCACGTTTCCGGGTATTCCTCCGTTGCTATAGCCGTAGTATAACCAAACACCACCAATATTCCCCCTAAATAAATTAAAAATACTATCAAACCTAAAAAAGACCCCCCAAAATATAACACAACCCCACATCCAATTCCCCCACTAACAATTAACCCTAAACCTCCATAAATAGGAGAAGGCTTTGAAGAAAACCCCACAAAGCCTAAAACAAAAAGTATACTTAATAAGTACGTAATATATGTCATTATTTTTACATGGAATCTAACCATGACCAATGACATGAAAAATCATCGTTGTTATTCAACTATAAAAACACTAATGACAAACACTCGCAAAACCCATCCTTTAATTAAAATTATAAATCACTCCTTCATTGATTTACCTACGCCCTCTAATATTTCAACATGATGAAATTTTGGCTCTCTATTAGGACTATGCTTAGTCATCCAAATCCTTACCGGATTATTTCTAGCAATACACTACACATCCGATACTTTAACAGCTTTCTCATCAGTCACCCACATCTGTCGAGACGTAAACTACGGCTGACTTATCCGCTATATACATGCTAACGGTGCATCAGTATTTTTCATCTGCCTCTTTCTTCATGTAGGTCGAGGAATATACTATGGCTCATATACCTATTTTGAAACATGAAACATTGGAGTTATTCTCCTATTTGCAGTAATAGCTACAGCCTTCATAGGCTATGTTCTTCCCTGAGGTCAAATATCATTCTGAGGAGCAACTGTAATTACTAATCTTTTATCCGCTATTCCATACATTGGTACAACCTTAGTCGAATGAATCTGAGGCGGATTCTCAGTAGATAAAGCCACTCTAACACGATTCTTTGCATTCCACTTTGTCCTCCCCTTTATCATCGCAGCTCTAGTCATAGTTCATCTTCTTTTCCTTCACGAGACTGGATCAAACAACCCTTCAGGCCTTATCTCTGACTCAGACAAGATCCCCTTTCACCCGTACTATACCATCAAGGATATCCTTGGAGTTCTTCTCCTTATTCTAATTCTAATAACCCTAATCTTATTTTCACCTGACCTTTTAGGAGACCCCGATAATTATACACCTGCAAATCCCTTAAGTACACCACCCCATATTAAACCAGAATGATATTTCCTATTTGCCTACGCTATCCTACGGTCCATCCCCAACAAACTAGGAGGCGTTTTAGCCCTAGTATTTTCAATTCTTATTTTAATACTCTTCCCACTACTCCACTTATCTAAACAACGTAGTATGATATTCCGACCATTAAGCCAATGTATATTTTGAATTCTAGTAGCAGACCTATTTACACTGACCTGAATCGGAGGACAACCCGTTGAATACCCATATATTATCATCGGCCAACTAGCATCAATCCTCTATTTCGCTATTATTCTCTTAATTTTACCAACTATTAGTCTAATTGAAAACAAACTTCTTAAATGAAGAGCCCTAATAGTATAAACATTACTTTGGTCTTGTAAACCAAAAATGAAGCTACAGACTTCTTAGAGCAGTATATCAGGGAAGAAAATAGACTTTCCACCTTCAACTCCCAAAGCTGACATTTCTTACTTAAACTATTCCCTGCACTCGACCAATTGCTTAAATTTTGACTTCTATGTCACTATCAACTTTTACTTAATAATTTACTCCCTATGTAAATCGTGCATTTAATGCTTGTCCCCATTAAGACATTACTAATCCATGTACATAGGACATTATATGTTTAGTCAACATTAATAGCACTCTCACCATGCATATTAAGCACGTTCATAATACTAACATAGTACATAACACAGTATCTTATCACCTCACATCAACTGCCCCTCAATACGACCGTGGCCACACCATAATCCCTGCTTAAAGTACATAGCACATTACTATCACTAGCGGCGCATACCACATTAAGTCATAAATCTTTCTCGCTCCAAATGACTATCCCCTTCCAACTTTGGTCTCATAATCTACCATCCTCCGTGAAACCATCTACTCGCCCACTCCGTGTCCCTCTTCTTGCTCTGATCCCATGTAACTTGGGGGTAGCTAAACATGCACTTTATCTGGCATCTGGTTCCTACCTCAGGGCCATAGACTGCATAATCGCCCACTCGTTCCCCTTAAATAAGACATCACGATGGATTAGTTCCATTCTAGCCCGTGACCCAACATAACTGCACTGTCATGCCTTTAGTGGTTTTATTTTTTGGGGGATGCAGGGACTCACCATTGGCCGTCAGAGGCCTCGTTCCATTCAATTCAGTTGTAGCTGGACTTATTAGTCAATATTCTCGCTTTACATAACTACTATCTGCCATAGTCGGGCTTAATGCTCGATAGACAAAAAAAAAGTTAAAACAGAAATTCCATAGTAGACCCAAATATAAAAATAATCATTTAACCAATTACCCTTTCTCCGAACCTATATTAATTTCTTCTTATCTGCTTTCAATTTTATTAACTTCTTTCTCAGTAGATCGAACCTACAAATAAATTTTGATAAAATCTTCTATATAATTATTCTAATAATACTTAGATTCAACTCCATTTACCAGATCTTATATAAGTGTATTCCCCAAAAATCCATAT